CCAAGTACTTCTTGACGAGCTCTAATATGATCAGATTTATAAGTAAGCATTTCTTGTAAGATATGAGCAACACCAAATCCCTCTAGAGCCCAAACTTCCATTTCTCCTACTCGCTGCCCCCCTTGTTTGGCCCTACCTCTAAGGGGTTGTTGTGTAACAAGTGCGTAATGCCCACTGGAACGTCCATGGATTTTATCATCAACTTGATGAATTAATTTTAGGATATAGGACTTTCCCATTAGAACAGGTTGTTCAAAAGGATCTCCTGTTCTTCCATCAAATATTCTGCTTTTTCCCGGATATTCGGGTTCAAATACCCATGGATTTTTTGTTTGCTTACTGGCTTCATATAATTCAGAAAAAACAAGTTTTATTGAGGCCTCTTGCTCATATCTCTCATCAAAGGGTGCTATTCTATAATGTCTCTTTAACAGATCCCCCGCTAACCCGAGCGAACATTCAAATATCTGTCCCACATTCATTCGTGAGGGGACTCCCAATGGGTTGAATACCATATCAACGGGCGTTCCATCTTGCAAATAGGGCATATCTTGTCTAGACAAGATTTTAGAAATTATACCTTTATTCCCATGCCTTCCAGCTACTTTATCCCCCACTTTTATTTCACGTTTATGTGAAATATATACACGAATCCTTTCTTGATTATAATGGGAACCCCCCTTTCTACGGATCCATCTCACATCAATAACTCGGCCCCTTCCACCTATAGGTAGTCTTAGCGAAGTTTCTTTTGAAGTGGATACCTGAATGCCAAGTATAGCTCGTAATAATCTATCCTCTGGGGCATATGATGATTCATTCACTGTCTGAGGTGTTAATTTACCTACTAAGATATCACCTGTTTCTATCCAAGATCCCAGCATAACAATTCCATTTCTGTCTAAATTTCGGAGTAAATGAGCCTCTAAATGCGGAATCTCCTTAGTTATTCTTTCAGGACCTTGGCTTGTTACATGAGTCTGAATTTCATATTTCCGGATGTGAAAAGAAGTATAAATATCTTCATAAATCAGACGTTCACTAATTAGTACTGCGTCTTCAAAATTGTAACCTTCCCATGGCATATAAGCTACTAATACATTTTTTCCTAAAGCGAGTTCCCCACCAGCTGTGGCCGCACCACCCGCTAGAATTTGTCCCTTTTTAATATATTTACCCCGCCGAACCTGAGTTTTTTGATGCATAAAAGTATTCTTGTTGGAACGTTGATACATAACTAATGGAATGCTTAGAGTATCCCCATTACTTGAGAAAACGATCTTGTGAGTATCAGTATAAATGATTTTTCCCTTGTGTTCGGCTATAGCTGAAATACCCGAATCTAGAGCCGTTTGGCCTTCCAACCCAGTTCCAACAATGCACTTTTCGGAACGAGAAAGGGGAACTGCTTGGCGCTGCATATTAGAACTCATTAAAGCTCGATTCGCATCATTATGCTCGATAAAAGGAATGAGGGAAGCTCCAATAGAAAAATATTGGAAAGGAAAAATGCTTCTAAGATGAATCTCTTCCCATGCAATAGTCAGGAATTCTTGACGATATCGAGCCGGAACAACCTGTTGCTCTTGAATACCCCGATTCAAGGCCAAAGAATTTCCTGCTGCTACCATATAATATTCATCTCTATTTGGTGATAAATGAACCATCTGTGCCTCTTTTGATCTCTCAGATAATTCATAAAAAGGACTCTCTATAGATCCCCAATAACCAACCTTAACATGAGTAGCTAATGATCCAATAAGTCCAACATTGATTCCTTCGGACGTGTCAATTGGGCAAATACGTCCATAGTGACTCGGGTGGATATCTCGTATCCGAAAACTAGCAGTTCGCCCCGTCAATCCCCCAGGACCCAAATAACTCCATTTTCGCCCATGAACAATTTGTGTCAACGGATTAGTTCGATCCAAAACTTGAGATAAAGGGTGTAGGCCAAAAAACGATTCATAAGTAGTTGTTAATGAAGTTGAAGTTACCAAATTTTGAGGAGTCGGTATCAATTTATGCCTGATTGCTCCACATATAGTTCCTCGAACCGCATTTTCTAAACGAACAAGAGCCAATCCGAATTGATCCTGTAATAGATCTGCGACAGAACGAATACGTTTATTTTTCAAGTGATTCATATCGTCAAGTATACCCATTCCAAATTTCATTTCAATCAAATGATCCACAGCAGCCAATATATCTTGTGGTAACAAAAATGTATTGTTTTGGGGTATATCAAGATTCAGTCTCCGGTTTATATTTCGTCGACCAATCTTTCCTAATTCACATCTTTGGTAAAAAAATATCTTTTGTAATTCCTTGCATAAGGACTCAGAAAATACCGGATCTCCCCCTACCCCTACACAAGCAAATTGTTGATAAAACTCCAGAATAGCATTTTCTTTTGACCCAATCTTTTTTTTATCTTTTTCATTCGGGAAAGACAATAAAATCTCAGGGTAACAAACATTATCTAGAATTTCTCTTATATTCGAACCCATAGCTGATGATAGAACTAGAATAGATATTTTTTGTTTTCTACTTACACGGGCCCATATCCTTGCTTTTATGTCAATTTCTAATTCTGACCTTCCCCCCCAATCCGATATTATAGTACTGGTATAGACAGAAATTCCGTTATGTTCCAATTCTGAACGGTAGTAAATACCAGGACTTTGCAATATTTGGTTGATCACAATTCGGTATATTCCATTTACTATAGAGGTTCCAAAAGAATTCATTATAGGGATGTTCCCAATAAAAACTGTTTGTTCTTGCATATTTCTATCGGTTTTCAAAATTAAGACCGCGGGTACATATAATTCAGAAGAATATGTGAGTGATTCATATACAGCATCTCTTTCTTTTATCAAGGGCTCTACCAATTGATATGTTTCCACAAATAAATTAAATTCAATTTCTTGATCTCTATCTTCAATTTTTGGAAACTTATGAAATTCTTCCGCCAAGCCCTGATTAATGAACCTAAAAAATCCCTCAAATTGTATCTGACTAAATCCAGGTATTGTGGACATTCCTTCATTTCCATTCTGGAGCATCTTAATATGAAGTTTCCTCTTTATTTAAAAAATCCCATTATTGGCTTAGCTCACTATTCATCGAACCATACCGATCGATCTAGCAATGATGGAATGGGTATTCTGTTTACTGAATCACATAAAATTTTAGCCAACTCTATCCATATATATCATACGTATGAACGGAAGCAAGACAGAGAAATGGAGGGCATTTTTTACGCAAGTTCGAATTTGAGCCAGGTACAAATAGAAAGAAATTAAAATTGATAAAGCATTCCTGGGAAAGAATTCTGTCACTTAGGTTGACGGAGTCTTTTATCGGTATCGGATAATAAAATTGATCCAATTTCTACCCAATTCTTTTATTATGATATTACGATCAGGGTACAAAAAATAAATGAATTTGGGAATCAATCTGCTCTCTATGAATGAGATAAAAACAGAAGAATCAGGAATAGCATAGAGTTTAACTATTTTTAGCACAAACGCTCAAAAAGTAATTCGCAAATCTTTTTTGGTAGTAGAATTTATAAAATACAATTGAATTGCGTACGTAATACTCATAGGAGTAATCTTTAGGAAGTACATACCGGCACATGCCGATATAGCTATCCATATATCGCATCTTTTCTCATAATTGAACTTGGTGCAACATAGGTCAAGTCGCACTCGATCAAAAATCATAATCATAATGTCCATTTTATATTTATTCGGTATCCACGTATAAAAATTCCAGCTCTGTAGTTTATGGGGTTTACATATACACATAGAATATAATATTATAATATAATATTATAATTAATATTAATATTTATAATATATAATATAATATTATAAAATATAATATTAGAATTGATTAGAATTGTAATTGATAATAATTAGTCGTAAATAAATTGGATTTTTCATCCATTAAGGGAATACAAATGGAATTTGGCGACATGGCCAAGTGGTAAGGCGGGGGACTGCAAATCCTTTATCCCCAGTTCAAATCTGGGTGTCGCCTGATCAACAAAAAAAGACTTGGAAGTTTTTAATCCTGCTGATCGAACTTGACAAATTCTTGCCCCGCAAAAGCATAGGCAAGGGACTAGATCTGTCGATACTTTATTTTGAGAACCCGTAGGTCCTATAAAAGACTGTCATCTTTTTTTTTTTATTTATAAAAATATGGTTTCTGAGTGTGGCTCAAACAGATACCAATAAATCTGAAGCAATCCAATCTTATTAATGCATTGGTTTGGGCTATTCTGAATTGAACCAAATAAAAGAAATAATGATAATTCATTCTATTCTGGGCATCAGAACTATGAAAATAAGAAGTCGTAAATCTTGGTATCCAAGGATTCCTAAGAGACACTCCATTTTGGTTCCTAAGGTTAAAGATGTGGAAAGAACTGAGCGAGGATACTTTGTATCCAAACTCAGTATAGGCTCTGAGTGCTCAGAAATGAAATCAAAATGGTTATTCGTCTTTTCTTATTTTTTTTTTCTTCTATTTCATTATCTATCTTATATATCTTATATAATATCTTACATTATCTATCTTATATCATTATCTATCTTATATATATATATATATATATATAAGATAATATATAAGATAATAAGATATATAAATATATAAAGATATATAAATATATAATATAAATAATTATAAATAATAATATAAATATAATATATATTTAAATATATTGAAATATATATTTAAAATATAATAATATAATAAAATATAATAATATAATATAATAATATATTATAATATAATAATATATATATATATATATATATATATATATATTTAATATATTTAATAAATAATAATATAATAAATAATAATATAAATATAATATATATATATTTTATATATTGAAATTTAAATATTTAATATTTCTATTTTTTTTTTTTTTTTTTATTTTTATATTTTATTTTATTATTTCTTATTATTTATTTATT